TCTGTCTAGCCCCAGATGTGTCTAAAAGGGCTTATTCTTTGGGGGCAACCCTCCTCCGCAGGTCGAGCATTTCATACCTCTTCTTAAGAGTCGTTCTTTCAGAACCTATCCTTCAAGCCAAACGGGGTTCTCTGACTCCTCCCTAGTAACCCCCTAGTTTAGGCTCATTAATAGCGTGTATAATCGAACCTAAGAAAGCAAAGCCAGGATTGCAAGAAGAATCCTACCCTGGCAATTCTTTATGCTTGGTTGAGCGCTTTCGCCTACTTGATAAGACGGGGCTATCTAAGTAATAAGAGACGAAATTCGTATCGGATCAGTTTGGGCTGGAATTCTTAGAATAGAAAGTCTCCTGCTTTGGAACGAAGGCTTTAAGTGAGCATAGGCAGAGCTTGCATTCTACCTTGCGGGACTTTTTCTCAATAGATTGCTCATGGCTCATATCCTTATTTCAAAATAAAGAATAAAATACTATAACACTCTTGTGACCCCTAATAGAGTAATAGCGTGCCTTCTCTATTTATATCGTAAAAAGATAGATTCTCTTTTATATAGAAAAAAAGATTCTTTATATCGATAAAAAAAATAGAGTGTGGATTCTTGGTAAGGTTTAGGGCTGCGTGCTGATCAAAGTTGAGTCCTTCAAAAAGAACTTTACACAAAAAACACGTGCAAAATCCTGTCCATTTTGGTTTCTTAACTTATAAAAAAAGAATAAAGAAAATCAATAGGATACCTTATGGATGCCCAATCCCGGAAAGTATGTAGGAGGTTGATTGTATCCCTCCTATTGAGGCATAGATGGGTACCAAGGGAAGTTTATACTTACTTAGTGTAAAATACAATACGCTAAGGTCCACCGGTTGCGGCCTCCATCAGAGGAAATATAGCATCTTACGATGGAAAAAAACAAAGATTTTTCCAGCTATTACTCTAAAAAATACCCTTTGAAAAAAGAAAACAACATGTTAAGAAGATGGATTATTAAGACACATAAGTCTTTACCTCCTGAAGAAAGTTCAAATTACAAAAGAATAATAGATTTCTGGACTGATTTCCATCAAGAAATAAGAAAAGATGGTGATATAAATGTGTGTTTACCAAAAGATGATGATGATTTTTTCAAACAACCTATATCTACGCTTCTGAAAGATTATAGACAGCATATAACGTCTTGCGAGGATGAAATGGAAAAAACAAAAGTCTTGTTGGAACTTCAAGAAGCTATCGAGGATCAAACTATGATTTTGGGGAAAAAGAAAAAGTCGATGTATAAATCGGTACCTAACAGAATCAGAAAGATTATTCAACAAAAAGAAAGTATCCAGGAGGGTAGTTATCAATCAGCTAAAGAGTTTCTAAAAAGTCATGACAATCTGCTGAATGTAGATGAAAAAGAATCCCTAGATGTGTTTGGAAAGTATACTTTGGAAGTTTTATTACTTCATGTGTTAAGTACGTTATTTAACGCCGTAGAAAGCACTTCTTATATTCGTCTATCAGCTTTAATAGATCGTTTGGATACAACAGTTCTTTCACAAATCAAATTATTAAAGGCGCGTCAATTGCAACGAGAAATGAGAACAAAACAACAACAACCGGTTGATGAAGCATCCGTTGATGAAAAAGAAGAAGCATCCGTTGTGCCTGAACAAACTACAACCGGCACTCAAAAGGTTAATAAAAAAAGCAAGAGATCTTTTCAGATTGGTGTTGGCTTAGCTGAGTTCCTGCAAGAAGTTAAATTGATAAAAGTCTTTGATATTGGCAATGCTGAAAATGAACCCATCCGGAAGAAAGGGGGGAAGTTCTATGTAGCTAAACATAAGTATGTATCCTTAACATTCGATGCTAAAGAATTGCCTATCAAGTTTACCTTACCTATGGTAAGCAAACCAGTATCTTGGTATAGTATTAAAGCTGATAAGAACGAAAAACCAAAGTATCTATCTGAGCTTCGGGGCGGCTATTTAAGCTGTTTCTCAGCTGAGATAGAGGAGCGCTATCGCTTGTTGAGCTCTCATGATATAGATAACTATTATCTTGAATTAAATGATGACCCTGAGAAATTATGTAAGATAATGAATAAGTTACAGGATCAACCATTTAAGGTCAATAGTGTTTTCTTGAACTATATTAGAGAGAATGAGTCTCTATTGGTAGAATATGGTTTACTCCTTCCGAGTTATCTATCCAAATTACAATTCAAGGATATATATGAAATATTAAAGAAAAAGTATTATGAATCTAATTTCAGAAAAGGTATACGCTTTTCAACCTTCTTTCAGGAATTGAGTCAACTTATTCAGCGTGCAAGTTATGAGCAATGCATATTGAGATTAGCTATAGTCTACGAGGATTACAAATTCTATTTTCCCGCTTTTCTGGATTTCCGTGGCCGAATATATCGCAACGGTATTTTGCATTTTCACGAACGTGATCTAGCCAGAAGTCTGGTCGTCTTTGCTGCCGATGATCCCCCTACCAAGATAGAAGAGCATCAGGGTCAATTCTTTGACAGAATAGGTATAGCATCAGCCTTCCATTTTAAAGGGTTTAAAAATTACGATTTAGCAGCCGCTTGGATGCAGGAAAATATCATGGACCCCCTTATGAAAGGGGATACTAATCATCAAATCTACGAAGTTGTTCGTGAAGCTAAAAACCCCTTACAATTAATGTCATTTGTTGCTGTAGCATCATTGTGTATTAAGACGAAGGATTATGTCAATCCAGCTGTGATGAATACTTATCCTATAACCAGAGATGCCTCCGCGAGTGCTTATCAGCTAATGAGCTACTTTTTATTGGATAGATCCCTTGCTAAGTGCACAAATTTGATAAACCCAGAAGATGGTGATTATAATCATGATAAGATCCAAGATATATATGAACGCATTCTCTATGAAGTCAAAGAATTCATAATAAAAGAGTACCCACAAGACCCCCTCATTCTTAATGTAGGTGAAAAACTAGATCGTAAGAATATTAAGAGAATATTCATGCCTATGATATATGGTAAAACAGTAATGAGCACCGCTCTTTATCTGCAAGAGTCTTTACCCTTCGATCTGGGTAAGCACTCAAAAACGGTCGCCCAAGTGTTTTATGCCTTCTTTCAAAGGAAATATTGTAGACTTTATTGTTTGATGGATTTGATCAAAAATATTGGTTGGTTCACGTCAGAACGTAATCTTGCCGTTTTGTATAGATCCCCATTTTATACTACGATACAGGATTATCGTAAAACAACATCTACTCATATATGGGTCCATGATAAAACAACGAATTCGAAGAGAAAGGTAACTTTCTCAATTCCATCTGATGAGCGGGATAGTAGAAAAACTATGACATCAACCTTTGTGAACTTCATTCATCAAAAGGATGCCAGTCTCGCAATGTGTGTAGTCGATTTACTATTGAAATTACCATGCCCTATCTACACAGTTCACGACAACTTTATATCAACACCAGTCTGTAGCGATTTCTTATCAAATTTCTATCTTGCAGCTTTTAAAAGGATGGGGCCGCCACTTCTATTGATCAACGATTTCATCTTTATGAATTTAAAAAAACATTACATCACCTCATTAGATTTTGAGAATATTATACCTTCACAGGAACTCGAGAGCCTCTTAAATGATTGCATTCCAATTGCTCTGAGGGGTAAAAAGAATACTTGGACTAAAAAGAAAACCCTTATAATAAAAACATATGAAACCTATGTTAATGCCGTATGCAGCGACGATGATCCAAAAAGCAAAGATTATACCGTTAGCTATGCGAAGCATCAAAAGAAGTGGGAGGCATTTCGAGATGCACTTGAGAAATACTATTGTTTGCACCATTAATAAAATGGAAAAAAAAGGGGCATACATGAATAGGGATCCTATAGCCCGTAGATCATTCTGTACTACCGCCAATGGCGGAGAAGACCAGTATGATCTATTATATAGACGTATTGAAAATACAACATGTAGTTGCCCACACGTTTCATTAATGGAAGTATCCCATACTATGGAGAAACCCGGATTAATCATTAGTGATGTAGACACTATCATCCTGGCAGTGTTAGATTTACTAACAAGTTATGTCTTCTCATCTGTGAAAGGTTATAGCAAATTTACAATAGTTTTAACTATAGTTCATAATGAGAAGGATTTTTCCTTTACAATAAGTAAAGCAATTCCATTGACTCTACCAGATGGTAGCGCGTTCTTGCCTTATAAAAAGATAATGAATTCTATCATTCATGCTGTTATGCAAGCTTTAGATAAATATGAAGATTATTTCGTTACCAGAATACTCCTGCGTGTCTTTCACACTGGACAAGTTCTTGGAAAACCTCTCTCAAAAGATGAAAGCAAAAAGATAGTTGAAGAACATTATTTTAAATACCTCTTTTCAAAAGAAAATGATGATTCTAGTAAGACTAAGGCATTAGATTACAAAGTTCTAAGAGAAGATGACTGTGCCCCTGTGGCACTACCTATTTCGAATCAGAAGCGTACTTATAATAGCTATATCGCTAAAATCCCTTCTTCAGGGAAGAGTCAAGGTAATACACCATTTATTGTAGCCGATATTGAGACTATCTTAATGAAGGATGATCTTGGGGTTGAAGTGCAGACTCCATACGCGGCTGGTTTACTGGTGGTAAAACCTGAAAAGGTTTTGGATAAATCTGAGATTATGATATTCTTTAGCGAGGATTACGATTACAAATTCTTCCATCCAACCTTCGAAGATAGGAGTACTGAGGTCCTATATGATCTAGTTAAACATATTGATTTATCAGTGAATAAGGTATATAAGACTGTTATGCCTATCTATTTCCATAATTTATCCCGATTCGATGGTATAATCATGCTTAAGCACTTAATCAGTCATCATCCAAACTATATTCTTAAACCTCTGATTCGAAATCATCGTATTTACGAAATCAAAGTCTACAAAAAGGTAGAACAAAAGGTTGCTAACAAAGGTGTTCTGTTATTTACTTTTAAGGATTCGTTGCATCTACTACCCGGAACGCTGAATAGCCTGGCAAGCAACCTGTGTCCGGAACTTGGGCCAAAATATGATTTCAATCATGAGCTACTCAAAAGTGTGGATGATCTTTCTCTTTATGAGACTGAATTGCTAGATTATTTGAAGCAGGATGTGTATCTACTTGGAGGAGTTTTGAAAAAAGCTCAAGAGGTCATCTTGAAGAACTTTCAAGTGAACATAAATACTGTATTGACCATATCAGCCCTAGCTATGAGACTCTTTCGTATGAAATACTATGATGATTCGTCTTTTCCAATCCATATCCCAAACAGGAATATAGACTAATTTCTCAGGAAGGGATACTACGGAGGTCATGTTGATGTCTATAAAGTAGAAGGTAAGAACCTTTACTATTATGATGTTAATTCTCTCTACCCCTATGTGATGCAAGAATACCAAATGCCAGCAGGCAAACCATCCTGGGATGGGGATCTTCTTCATAAGGATTTAGACCACCTATATGGATTTATAGAGGCTTATGTGTATTGTCCACCTACTATCAAGAACCCATTTCTCCCCTATAGGAAGAGTGAGAATAAGTCGCTAATCTTTCCAATAGGCTGCTTTACCGGTGTTTACTATAGCGAGGAGTTGAAATATGCTCGCAATTTAGGCTACACCATCGTGCCTCTACGTGGGTATCTCTATAAGAAGACAGAAAGCCCTTTCAAGTCCTTTGTCAATGATCTCTATAATAAGAGGTTAGAGGCTAAGAAAGCAGGTAATGAAACCATGTCTTATGTTTACAAAATTCTTATGAATTCTCTTTACGGCAGATTTGGTATCAACCAAAAAATGACAACTACCGAGATCTGCGATCATGATCGTTACAACACATTGCTGAGAGATGATTCATTCATCAATGGGGACCCACTGGATAACGGTTTATACATTGCGTCTTTCGAAACAGATTTAAGAACAGGTCGTTGGGGTCCGCCAAAGAATGCTGCAGTCCAACTAGCAGCGGCTATTACAGCTTGTGCAAGGATCCACATGTATCCATACATTTCCAGAGATGATTGCTACTATACTGATACAGACTCTATAGTTCTTGGTAACCCACTCTCAGATAAGATGGTATCTTCAACTGTCTTAGGTAAATTGAAGCTCGAAGATCAAATGATTCAAGGGTTCTTTTTAGCACCTAAATCTTATTACTATATGACAAAAGATAGTAAAGAGGTAATAAAACATAAGGGTCCTGCTAAACATATGGTTAACAAACAATGGTTTGAAAACCAGCATGCTGGCATAAAAAACACTCATACTGCTCAGTATTCTAATCCCTTTGGTCTTGATTGGAGGAAACTCTGGGTTTTTAAGAAAACTATGAATATAGATATGAATGTGGATATCAGTACCAAAAGGCACCCGGTATACAATAAAGAGGGCAAGTTGGTTTATACATTGCCTTATAAAGTGGAGGACTTAGTAGGATGCTCAAATCAAGACATGGCATACATTATCCATATCCAGAACATTGAAAAAGAATCCCTGCCAAAAAGACCATATCAGAGTGATGCTGGTAGATCTGACACTAGCCCTGTCTACCGTGGTTCTAATGATGAAGAATGCTATGAGAATAGCTCTGGTAGCGATGATGACTCAGGGTGTGAACCGGTATCATCAGCATTACCTTCATCCGATGAATCGTGGGATAGAACAAATGTGAATAAGACTGATGCTCCACTTCCAGATGTTGAAAGGGACGCTGAAAAGAAAGATGACCTCGCCAAGCATGCTACTAAGAATACCCAGGCTGATCTAGTTTCTTATTATGACCCATTAGTACATGGTTACTACGCCTTTTCTAGTTATAGAAAGCAGGATGCCAAAAAAGATTCTAATGATAAGACAGACGGGACCGGTGGTAATAAGGCTGATGAAAGCTATGAGAAAGATGATAATAAAGATGCTTTCCCTGAGAAAACTTCTTCGTTGAGTCCAACTTCCTTTGAGAAAGAAGCTTCTTCAACAACTAGCACTTCTTTGCCTACCAGCTCTTCAACTAGCCCTGGGAGTGACTCTGAAAGTGAGCTTAGCATTGATGATAGCTCTGGCAAGAAAGAGACCGAAGTCAAAACTCTTCGTTCAGATGGCAGCAACTATGTGAGCAAGAACTATGATACAGAAAGCAAGAGCAACACAAGTGCGCGGGAAAGCAAGAATGATGAGAACACTTCTTATAGCAGCTCTGGGTCTTATTCAGTCAATGATGCTACAAGTGGACCATTACCTGAGGGTATAGACGAGGTATTCAGAGAAGCTCACTTCGCCTATCAGAGAGGGCAGGATGCCTGGAGAAAGAAAGAAAGAGAAAGATTACAAATAGAAAGAGAAGAAAGAAAAAGAGATGCCACTAGCACTTGTGAGCCTACTTCTACCTATGCTAATACTGCAAATGATTACACTACAGTGCGAGACGGAGATGATTATTCTCAATATGAG